ATTGGAGCAACATTACCAATTGATAAATCTCTAACTTTAGGTCTTTTTTAATTAAATTAATTCAATTGTAAAATAAAAGACGTGGGTATCTAGGGAGTAGTCATTTCAAAATGAATTCTCCCTAGATACATATCTAATTAATTAGATTAATTAAAATGGGTTCGACTGGAAAATCTAAATTACGTTGAAGGTTTAAAATCCATTTCAATTTCAAATTCACTTTTAAATAAATTTTTTTGAAATGCTTTTTCTATTTTTTTTCTAGAATGTCTAATATCTTTTTTACATCTTCTATGTGAAAATGTTCAATTTTGATAAGGTCTTCTTGACTGTTATTCAAAAGGTCCAATAATGTATGTATATTGGACTTTTTGAGACAATTATAAATTCTGGGAGGCAATTCTAATTGGTCAATAAAAATATATTGAAATGCTAGTTCTTTTTTTTTTTTTCTTAGGTTAACTAATCTATTATGAAAAGGAAAAAGGGGTAAAGTAACTTGATGTTGATTGTTCTCTAAATAGAACGTTTCTTCTTCTACATGTAGAAAAGGAATAAATAAATTAATCAAATTCCGGGAGGCTTCATGAAGTGCTTCTTTAGGAGTTAAACTTCCATTTGTCCATATTTCTAGAAAAAGAATCTCTTGTTTTTCATTCCCATTCCCATAAGAATGAATACTATGATTCGCGTTTTGAACAGGCATGAATACAGCATCTATAGGATAACTTCTGTCTTCAAAGTTATTTGACATTTTTAGACTATATCCGCGGTTCCTCTCGATTTTTAATCCAATACACAAATCTATTGGTTCTGTTAAGGTAGCTATATGCTGTGTATTATCAATGATTTCCACAGAGGGCGGTAAAATTATATCTTGAGCAGTTATATATCCGGGACCTTGGACACAAATCAGCGCGTTGCGAGTTCCATATAGATTACTTCTTAATACAATCTCGTTCAAATTCATTAAAATTTCATGTACTGATTCTTGAATACCTACTATGTTAGAATAGTCATGTGGTATGTTCTCAGATTTTGCACGTGTAATACATGTTCCTTCTATTTCGCCAAGTAAAGCTCTTCGCATCGCAATGCCTATTGTGTCGGCTTGACCTTTCATAAGTGGAGACAGAATAAAGCGTCCATAATAAAGACGCTTACTGTCTCTTCGTGATTCAACACACTTCCACTGTAGTGTCCGAGTAGATACTTTGACTTTCTCTCGAACCATAGTAATTTTATTTGATCAGATCATTGAATCGTTTATTTCTCTTGAAACCCTTTCAGCCTTAGTTCTATACACGTCTTTTTTTAGGGGGTCTACAACCATTATGTGGCATAGGGGTTACATCTCGTACAAAACTTAAAAGTATACCGCTTCTACGAATAGCTCGTAATGCTGCATCTCTTCCGAGTCCGGGGCCTTTTATCCTTACTTCAGCTCGTTGCATACCTTGATCCACTACTGCTCGAATAGCATTTCCTGCTGCGGTTTGGGCAGCAAAAGGTGTTCCTCTTCTTGTACCCCTGAATCCACAAGTACCTGCGGAGGACCAAGAAATCACCCGACCCCGTACATCTGTAACGGTCACAATGGTATTGTTGAAACTTGCTTGAACATGAATAACTCCCTTTGGTATTCTACGTACATTTTTACGTGAACCACTACGTGTATTTTTACGTGAACCAATTCTTAATATAGGTTTTGCCATATTTTTTCATTTCACAAGAAATATATGGATATATCCATTTCATGTCAAAACAGACCTTTTTTTTTTGCCAGCTCCCTGGAAGTACTCTTTAACGTTATTTCTTTTAGTAAGATTATCCTTGTCTTTGTTTATGCCTCGGGTTGGAACAAATTACTATAATTCGCCCCCTCCTACGGATTAGTCGACACTTTTCACAAATTTTACGAACGGAAGCCCTTATTTTCATAGTTGTTATTCCTTAATTCTGTGAATATATTTATTGTTGGACGAAAAAAAGGTTTCTTGATATTTTTCAATCTTTAATTGTATCTTCGTGAAAGGAATGTTGAAATTGAAAAAACACTTACTCATTTGAATCCTTGGTATGGAGTCTAGAAAATGACTGTCCCCTGATTAACTTATACCTAAGAACTTACTCAAATTTTTAATATTTTCTCCTATACGTATACCTATACAAAAATATGTCGAATCCTTTCAGAAGCATGACTTAAAATCAAACAAATCTTTAGTATCTAACCACTCGGAAGTGAGTCAGAAAGAAAACTTTCATTAATTCTGTTTTTTCTTTCATTTCATTCGAGGTAAAACATCCGGACCTTTTTAGCAGGGGTGGTATTACACAACCCCCCTTTTTTCACAAATCGTAACTTCCGGATATCCAAGTTTTATATTAGAAGAATTACCATATATAACACAAAATTTCTCCGCCGATTCTTTTTCGTCGAGCTTCTCGGTCTGTCATTATACCTTGAGAAGTCGAAAGGATTACAATTCCTATTCCGCCTAAAATTCGTGGAATTCGTTGAGAGTTAGAATAGATTCGTAGACCTGGCCGACTTATTCTCTTTAAATTTAAAATCGTTTTATAGGATTCTTTCTTATTTCGTTTATGTCTTAGGGTTAAAATCAAAAAATATTGGTTGTTTTCGCGATGTTTCCTTACGTTTTCGATAAAACCCTCTCGTAAAAGTATTTTAACAATGCTTTCGGTGATGTTAGTCGATCTTATCCGAACCGTTCCTTTTCTATTCATGTCAGCATTTCGTATAGAGGTTATTATATCAGCAATAGTGTCTTTCCCCATGATAAGTTAAAATTCCTTATTGTTCTATAATTTTAATATAATCAACATGTTCTTTTTCTTTTATTTATGACGAATTATATATTAATATATCAATGAAATTATTAATATTTTATTATTAAGGGTATATGCGTGATACACAATCTATTAATTAATTTTAATTTAATCCTATTAGGTCTTATAATACCTCAGGAGCTAATGAAACTATTTTAGTAAAGTTTAATTGTCTCAATTCCCGTGGGATCGCCCCAAAAACTCGAGTTCCTTTTGGATTTCCTTCTTGATCAATGACAACTGCGGCATTGTCATCATATCGTATTATCGTCCCATTGTTACGTTTGAGTTCTTTACAAGTACGTACAATTACAGCTCTGATCACTTCTGATCTTTCTAGAGGAGTGTTTGGTATTGCTTCCTTGATTACAGCAACAATAACGTCACCAATATGAGCATATCGGCGATTACTAGCTCCTATTATTCGAATACACATCAATTCTCGAGCCCCGCTGTTGTCTGCTACATTCAAATAGGTTTGTGGTTGAATCATATCATTTTTTTGTATCTCTTCTTTTAATGCAAAGGACGAAGTAAAAAAATATTGTTTGTCAAAAAAAGAAAACCGATAATCTTTTTATCCTTAAATGGTATTTAGCTTTTTCATTCTATATTCCTATTCAGAAATAATGAATTGGGTTTTTATAGGCATTTTTGATGCCGCTATTGAAATAGCTTTTCTCGCTATATTTTCGGGTACACCACCCATTTCATAAAGGATTTTACCTGGTTTAACCACAGCTACCCAATACTCAGGGGATCCTTTCCCAGAACCCATACGCGTTTCCGCGGGTCTTACTGTAACTGGTTTGTCTGGAAATATACGTACCCAAATTTTTCCACCACGTCGTACATTTCGTGACATTGCTCGTCGCCCCGCTTCTATTTGTCTAGATGTGATCCAAGCGGGTTCAAGTGTTTGAAGAGCATATCTGCCAAAACAAATACGATTCCCACGAGAAGATATTCCTTTTAGTCTTCCTCGATGTTGTTTACGAAATCTGGTTCTTTTTGGGTTATAGTTGATGGGTTTTTTCTAAATTAGAAATTCCATCTCTACTACAGAACTGAACGTGAGAGTTTCTTCTCATCCAGCTCCTCGCGAATAAAAGCTTGTATTAAGATATAGATGTAGTTAATGAGTAATTCTATTAATCATGGTATTTTTTGAAATTTCATCCGATTTCTTCTAAATTTGTGTATGTCTTTTTCTAAATGTAATCCAAGATGAATTCTATTTATTTAAAAATAACGTAATATCATCACATCATCTCGAATGTCGTTTTTGTTATAGTTAGAATATTCTAACAAATCCTTATTTTCTTTTATCTTTTTAATTTTTTTTTTTGTATTTTATTACTTTTATTTTATTTGAAAAAAAAAAATTTTTTCGCCGGCGAATATTAACTCTTTCAATATCTATTTAAGTTTGATGTTTATCCCACGAGGTCTCAGAATAAAAATCAGAATAGATAATAAAGTTTCTGGTTTATTCCGCCATCCTGTCCAATGAATTACTAAGATTTGTTTTTGAGTAGAATCCTCTATATTCATGGGTTCCGTCGTTCCCATCGCTTCTTGATTAATCATTAGGCCCGAATTCTACAATGGAGCTCTTATATGAAATTTTGAATTTCATTTTTTAATTTGTTTTTGAGTCAATTTTCTCAGTTTTTATTGGCTCAAGGCTCTTAATTTTTTGTTTTTCGAACAGATTTATCTAATTATTATGAATGAATCTGTATTGATGCTTTATTACATTGCTTTTCTTACAGTGACCTCATAGACTTTCCAAATTGGAATCATATATCATTAATATTCAATTTTTCTCTCTTTCTTTCATCCTTCCATTTATCCGCATACTTTTCGATTACCTTTCATAACTTATAATCATATTTTTTTATTCTTTTTTTTTTGTAAAAAAATTTCAGTTGCTACAATGATATGATGCGTCTATCATATCTTGACTGATTTTTTTGGATCCAGATAATGCGAAGCAATGAGTTGCTTAGGTTATTTAGTAATGCTATAGTTATTAGTTGCTCTTATAGGTAAGTTCTTTTTTATTTTTTTTGTTTATCTTAATCTAATCGAATCCTAAACCAACGAGTCACACACTAAGCATAGCAATTATATCAAAGGAGTTTTGA